CAACAAGAGTCCGAGCGACTAGGAACAGGCTTGAATACAGAAAGAGATTCGTACTCTTTGCGCTTATTTACCAATTTGCTTATTAACAAACAAACACAACCATGTTTGCTTACCCCTTTGCCTACCAATGATACAGGAAGGCTTACCTCAGACCCGAAGCCCCTATAATTGCTTCCACTTGAAGAGACTGACTTGCGCCATAAGTACTAGACTTTGATAAAGGAATGGGGAGGCGAAGATATTTAATACTTGAATGGGAATCGTCTTAGCAACTGGCTATAGCCATGAGTAAAAGCCGCCGGGAGAGGAGAGACAATCTTTCATGAGAGAGGGACGAGCAAGTGACAGATTGGGAAAAAAATAGTTAGGCCTTCTGAGCGGTCATTTAGGGGCCTTGTTAGCGACCCATCATTCTTTCCTAAGCTGTCAGAGTCCGATCGAAGCGAGCAAGAGATAGAGGGCTCATAGATGTGAATTGAGAAAGCAAGTCCGCATTTTTTTGAATTAGGCTCTATAGTCTGGTCCCTGTCCCTGGTAAGGTCTGATTGTTATCTGCAAGTCTTGTTTTGACCGCGGGAAGGTGAACTTTGCAAAAGTGCTTATTTGGTTGGGAAAGAGAGGACTTCTGACTCCAAGCCTACCCTACCCGAAAACAAGTTTCAGCTATTGATGTAGCCTCTTGTCGCTACCTACTAGAGAAATCCCTTCTATACCACTCAACAGAAGGCCATCAGATTGAATCGACGACCTATACTTCAACTAAAGGCACACGGAAATCAAGGGTTCAAGAGCACAAAACAGAGGAAATGCACATGAGTCTCCTTGAAGAACGAAGTCTAAGGACTAAGGGGAGTGGCCTTCTAGTTGCTCTGCTTGGATTGGCATGGCTGTCCCCCTTTGCTGGTTGAGGCTCGGCCTTTGACTCCGCTTGCCTCTACTTTTCATGTCAAGCGTACAAGTGTAGTTTAGTGGGATTGACTTATGAAGGTGGGACTGAAAAAGCACCGGTTGACAACTCCAACTACTGCTTTTTATACTGCAGCTACGGCTGCTAATCGATCTAGTCCTTTGATCTAGTCTAATAGTTTTCCCGGTAGCCGGTAGAAGTCTAATGTACTATAGCCGAAAGGCATTAAGCTAATCACGGTTACCGCTCTTAGCCGTTGGGAGTCCGATGGGCAGCCGAGCTTGATATCTTCGGGTCTCCTTCTCTCTCTTTATATGCCAATATGCCTGGTCCGAATGCCCACTGTGTTCGCTACGCTCCGTTCGTTTTTCCCCCGTAGCTTATTCGCCCGTCTTGCATGCCTTAGGTGGTGGTGTTCTTTTCACGTGCGATGATCCCTCATAGAGTTCTGCTGGAATCCAAATCTTAATCAACAAGAGTGAGTTCCCATTCCTAAACCCACTCGCTTGTAACTCCGACGGATTTATTCAGGGCTATCGATCAGCTGCAGCTGATCGTCTAATAGTCTTCGATCTATTATCTATTATCTATTGATCGTGGCTCAGTTCCTGAACGTATCCTCTTCCGTCCCACGTCTACGGAAAATAGAACTTTTTTACGATCGGATGCGCTCGTCCAGCTAAAAAGCTAGGTATACTGTAACCAGAAAGTGACCTCTTCGTATTTGTCGAAGAAAGAATACACTACACTAATGCTGAACCATTTTGGTCTTCTTAGCATCCAGCGACAGAACTTTAGGTAAGCACGAAATCGCCTCAGGTACCAAAGGAGCCCCAGTCTTTCTGGCAAAGGAAACTCCCTGCATTGGCTTATGGCACATTACCGATACTCTCGCAGTCTCTTTCATTGCTTTAGTTTAGTAATCAGACTATTCTATGTATTTTTTCTATTGAAATCTGCCTATCGTAATGATTTCCAACAACCTAGCAGCTAGCACTAACGGCATAAGTAATGAACTTCCCTCCTTGTATGTTATAAAAAGGGAGGAGAGAAAGAACGCATGAGTCTGGTTTCAAAGACTGGACACCTAGAAGTATACTACTGGAGCAAATATTTCTATCGTTAAGAATTTTTAAGTAGCCTCGCTTTTCGGAGTCTTTATCACAAAAGTATAGGTTCAGGATAGACAAGTCAGATTTTGTCTTTCGAGTTGGGCCCGAGACGCGTTCGTTGACAAAACCGCCCTAGGTTCCTCTACTTCTTTTCCAGAGTTATAGAAGTCTAACTAATTGAAAGCGCCTATAGCACCTTTTCCAAACTTACAACAGTACAAGGGGCATAGCCTTAAAATAAAAGTCTCCCATGGTAATGGCTCAATCTATAAAAGCCCTATGATGGGAAACTACCACGTTAAGAATGAGAGACCCGTCTTTTTTTTATACTCCTCTGCATGCGGTTGAAGCTACCGCTTCTAGAATGCAAGCTTATCCTTGACTTTTTTTAGGTCATAACATTGCCAAGTCTTGTCTAAAAGGTGCACGGGCCGAGGGATTCGAAAGCAAAAAGGTTGTCCAAGTTTCAAGGAAAGAGGGTTTTGTCGCTTCGCCTGTCTTGTTGTAGCGTCTTGGAGTTTTGTCCTAGCGCTTGCTGTCTTTCGTAAGACAGTTGCGTTGGGCCTATGCCATTAGCTGAGATTTTCCTGTTGGTTCCGAAGGCTTTCTTTCTCTGATTGAAAAGTGGAAGAATGTGCTAATCTAGAAGAAGGATAAGCATACGATGTCCAGTTCAGATGAGGGAGAAGAGAACAAAAGGAAAGCCCCTCCTATCCCATTCCCATTACTTTGGAATGGAGGGAAGGTAAGCCACCTACCTTCATAAGGTAGGAGCACAGTTAAGGCAGGAGGATCATTTAATTCAACAAACTAACTCACTAAAAGAAGGAAAAGGGACCACGAAATCCAAACTCCGTGGAGGAATTCCGCAAAGAAAGGAAAGGGAAGCAGCCTTGACCTTGAGGCAAGATGAATAGGGTCTTTGGAAGGCCGACGTTGGGCAGTACAAGAACGAGACCCTCGTAGCCAGCCTATAATAGATGTATGTTCCTGGGGTTGGGGACCCCTCTTTTCTCAACTTGAAGTAAATAAAAAGAAGGGGCAAGCTAGGTCTAGCGTAACAAAACAAAAACCCGACTTTATCAAGGGATCCAGGAGATAGAAGCCGCAGGTTTCATTATCCACAGTTCGATACCTTTTTTACTTCCTTCTAAGGCTAAGACACTATCCCCCGGCCAAGCTTTATGCCCCAACCAAGGAAGAAAAACCTAGATCAGGGTGGTCATAGATCAGAGCACTGGTTCTTATTACCGTCCATAGGGCAGGAAAGTCCTTAGCCTAGCAACAGGAAGAACCATTCGCCTAGCATCCATATTCTATTCAGTTAGCTACTTAACTCAGGGTTATTCCATATCGAACCAACCGTTGACACATCTCGCTATGAACCCCCTTTTCGCTCTTCAGCCCTCTATTCGTTTTTTAAACGCGATAGAAACCTGCCTCATAGGTTATAGGCAGAGTGAACTAGGAAAGACCGATCATAGTTACCTTACCCCGATAAACCAGACAACGTGGGATGCCTGGAAGAAAACAGATCCTATCCCGGGGTGTAATATGCAGGTTTAAGAATCCTCTGATGGAAAGGATTCGAATGATGGAAAGAGAGAGACTTTCATTGCTTTCGGGTGGGCCAGCTACTGGCAAGGGGACACAACGGAAAGAGACGGAGATGGGGACAGAGAGCTTATTCCCAGTGGTTTGGTTGATTACAATCGGAGTAAAGACTTGGATTGGTTCCCGGCCGGATCCGCTGGTGTATTCGAAGATGGAGCTTGAGACGCAAAAGATGGCTCGTACTTGACCTTCTTCCTGGCTCCGAGGTTGACCACTGGTTCTTCTGAGCTTGGAGCTTCAATATCTGCTTCTGAGATCGAATAGAGGTCATTAGCTCCCACTGGTCCCGGTGAAGGGGGAAGAACAGCTTGAATCCAGGGACCACCAGGTTCAGCTATTGCTGCCAAAGGTTCCGTTGATGGCTTTCTTACCTTTATAATTGGGCATCGAACAAAGGATCTAAAAAAATGTTTCCTGAAAATAGTTTGAAAAGCAAGAGTCTCCATAAGTAGGAGACAACAAATGGAAAAAGAACTTTAGAAAGTATTTTAAGCCATTGTACCAGATTTTTCATAATGATATTCTTTGTTTCTTTCCTTACCAGAGAGGGGCCCCTTAGGGAGCGGGGCTTATTCAAAAAGGCGGAGCGAAAAAAACTACAGGTTTGTTCGCACTAGAAAAGTCATCCGCTTGTCAATTCTTGGTGTAATACTCACTAAATGATTGGTGTCAGAATTTTTCACTGATCAGGTGTGATCAGTCTCATCCGTGTAAGAATTAGGAATTCCTCTTCCAACTCGTCCCAGAATGGGCGTTATGGCAAAGAACAAGAAGAAAACTAAAGAAGAAATTTGTCCAATAGTAACAAATGGTGCCTCCACAGGTTGACATCCGATCCACCCTAGTAGTAAGCAATCCGCCAAAAGCAACCAAAAAATTCCTTGGTAAATCGGGCGAAAACTTGAACTACGTACATACATACTTTTAAAAAAAGGTAAAGCCAAGAGACATATAAAAACTAGTGCTATTGCGGCTACACCTCCCGCTTTGTCAGGTATACTACGAAGAATGGCATAGATCGGTAGGAAATACCATTCCGGCACAATATGAGGCGGGGTGGACATCGGATTAGCAGGTATATAATTGTCGGGATGCCCCAAAACATTAGGAGCATAAAAAAGAAAAATGGAAAAAAAGATAGCAAAAGCTACCCAACCTACTAGATCCTTTACATAAAAATAAGGGTAAAAAGAAATTTTATCCATCTCTGAATGTACACCCAATGGATTATTCGATCCATATTGATGCAATGCGGCCAGATGAAGAAAACTGGCGCCTACTAAAATAAAGGGGAGTAAATAATGAAGACTAAAAAAACGATTTAAGGTGGCATTGTCCACGGAGAAACCACCCCAAAGCCAAGTCACTATGGTATCTCCTACTACAGGTATGGCGCTAGCTAAGCTTGTAATTACTGTAGCTCCCCAAAAGCTCATCTGACCCCAAGGTAGTACGTATCCTATAAAAGCTGTCACAATCATTAATAGGAAGATTACAACTCCGACACACCAAACAAATTCCCTAGGACTGCTATAACTCGCATAATATAGACCACGCAAAATATGAAGGTAAACCACAATGAAAAACATACTTGCCCCATTAGCATGCATATAACGGAGCAACCAGCCCCCTTCAACATCTCTCATAATGTGTTCTACGCTGTTGAAAGCTAGATCCACATGAGGTGTGTAATGCATAGCTAAAAAAACGCCAGTCGCTATCTGAATGACTAAACAAAGACCTGCTAACGAACCGAACCCCCACCAATAACTAAGATTGCTCGGGGTTGGATAATCTATCAAATGCTGATTAAGTATGGAGGCTATAGGTTGTTTAAGAAGAGAGAATCGTTGGTTTCTTATAGTCATTTCTCTTTTCTTTTCTATCGTGACAACTCTTGTTCCCACACCTTTTTAGCGTTCTGGGGCCCTACTAAGAATATTGTTCCTTTCTTCCACCTCCGAAGGATGGAGGGGGTATACAGCGAAAGAAGCGCCGAAGAGGTCATCTTGGGTTACTGAAGAGTCGTCCGACTGCGCGGTGACCGAATCAGAGAGGTTTTTACCGCTTTCTCTTCTCTCCAGCACTCTCGGGCTGATCATCTTGCTGCAACAAAGCAAGCTTAGGAATGAATCTAATGGAAATTTAGGTCTCTGCCCGCTTGGAAGATTCTTCTTTCCTCTTCGGTGAAAGAGGGGTAGGAATGAATCTAATGGAAATTTAGGTCTCTGCCCGCTTGGAAGATTCTTCTTTCCTCTTCGGTGAAAGAGGGCAAAGGTGTGTGGGAGAAAGAATTCTAAAAGGAGAGAAGATTTCGTCCACCAAGCGGGACACAGTGCTACCCCTAAGCAATTGGAGGTTCTCGCTCTGGGGTCCATATCATCTGAAAACTTTTCCTGTTCCATTAGCATAGCTAAATTTTAATAGTATGACTCAGCTTCAGGAAAAGTAAGCCCCCTTGCCTTGATTGAATTTGGCTTCGCTGCGCCCTGAATCAATCAAAAAGCTTATAGATTTCTTTCATCCCATTTCATTTGGGCGAGAGGGAGGCTGTGAGTCACCTGGGCTACGGATTTGTCGGTTGGTTGATTCTCGAAATCACCTCTTGAGAAAAAAAAAAAAGAAGGCCCTCGGGTCCCGACCCACAAATAACTAGGAAGTGAGGCGAGGGTCTTTCATTAAAGGGGGGAGGGGTGGGGCTTTGTTTTTTGGGGGCCGCCTTGCGCAGGAAAGGAGAGAATTTTAGAAAGTCACTCTCTCCAACCTTTTCTATCTATCCTTAGAAGTAGGGCGAGAAAAAGTAAATATGATATTTGCGTTGATTTTTCCAACGAAACTAAGCGCTTTTTGTCTTTCTTATTCGGAAGGCTCCGTCCCAGACTCTGGCTTCAATGATGGGAACAACCCCCGCCAACCTGCCTGGAACGAATGAATAGGCACTTGAAATTCGTTAGACTTCTATAACTATATAAAGAAATATAACAAGACCCGCTGTCGTCATCATAGAACTCGTTGTTCTAAGCACTGCCATTAGACTTTCCTTTCGTTGAATTGCCTTTTCCCAGGTTCTTTCCCCTTCTCTCTTCTAGCTCCATCCATTGCCCCTGCCAGCCCAACCTTTCTTCATCTACGCAAAGAGGAATTACTTCTTATTCGACCGGTAATGCTGCATCTAGATCGATTCCTAAGGCTGGTAATACCGAATCAATCTACTATACTATACTATAGTAAGGATAAGGCAATACAGTCAGAAAGGAAAGTATTCCAATAGCAGCTGATGAAACTATAGCACGAACAGCTACCTCCTCTTCCCCATTCAATAGGGAACACTCCCTTTAAAGACGTTAGCAATCAAATCACAGCTGAGTCAACCAAAGCAAGAACAGCGCCTTCGCCTGCTTTGATTAGGACTTTCTCCGGCTACGGCTACAGAGTCATCTAAATGCTACTTTGCGTAAGACTTTTCATTCGATTTTCACTACTTCGAATTTCGCTACTCCGGACTCTTTAAAGGCCTTGAGCCCGCCCCAAGAATCCGGAAGTCACGGAACTCCCTTTACAGAAGACTTCGAGTCAGTAGCTACCTTTGGAAAAAGAGTAAGAACTGATAGTCATCGCCTTTCCCTTTCGACTGGCATTATCACACCGCCATCAAAAAATGAAATAGCAGCTCCTAGCCCGATTCCAAGACCTGGACCTGGTTCAGGTTTGAAAGCTGCCCCTATTCCATTCATTCCATTCATTCCATCAACAGCTCAATCGATGGGATTTGCTTTCAAACCTAAAGGAAGTTACCCGGAGCCGGTAGAAATGACTGACTTAAGATAGAGAGAGATCACCCCTAACAGAGTCCATTCTCCGAATAGTAAGACGGTCAAGCCAAAGATCTGATTCACTAGCAAAGGAAAGCTGCCTTGATCAACTATAGGAAAGTACCTGTTTTACACAGTGACAAGGACTTCGCCCGGTCTCCTCTTTCTTTTTCACAGCTGCCCATGAGTTCAACAAAAGCAGAAGCGATCCGATAGGACTGTTGACCACGTCGAACTAAGCCTGCCTTCTTTTTATAACGTTCGTGCCCCATACCCTTTATCAAATCGGAGAAAGGCGGGAGCTTTATTCCATTCCGACTCCCCTTATGCCTTTTGCTGCTCCACAATGCTCTCTCCAAAACAAAAGTGAGTGAGTGAAAGAAGCCCAGCCCACTTTACCTCCCCTTATCACGAAGAAACGACGAAACTTTAGTGGCCCACCATTTTGAGTCTCAACTAAACAAAGCCGAATGAGAAGCTCCCGATCTAGTCGGCAGTCATAGCTTCGGTTTCCACAGGGGGAAATAAACAAAGATTCCTCTGTCTACTAGGGAGTCGAAAGAAGTATTGGTTAGGGATTATGCCCTACCAAGAGCCGTGTCCCTTGACACAGGTCAGTCTTCTCCTTCTACTACGTTTATTTATCATCCCAGGCATAGCTTTCTTTGGCTTCCGCGGATCGCTTCAATATAGATAAATGACTTTGAGGAACCACTCGACCGGGTCTCCCTCTTCAGTTACTGGACAGGTTCTTTCCTTTCTGCCTGCCCATAAGTTCTTTCAGTTAGACTCTCTTTCTTGTCTCGACCCTGCCATTTATCTCTCCAGCTGACTTTATTGGATCTTCTTCCGTAGAGATCCACGATTCTCTATCTTTGCTTAGTAGGGATAGCGTTTCACGCCCAGAGTCGGATTCAAATACCTCAATACTCCGAATTCATACCTTTGTTTTCTGTGTCCCCTATTGTTTTTTAATCTTTTCATAATTCCCTCTTTCCCTTCTTATAAACCCCGAAAAAAGAAACTTTTTAAGCCGATGAGGATGCCCCCTACACATAAATAAAGGGGAGCTTGCTTTTCTCTTAGTTGCCCTTCCTTCCCTCCAACTATGGTCTCCAGTCTGCCAGTCTTCTGTTTTCCCTACTAAAGATGAGTCGCCGTCTTCCAGTTTGTCTTTTACAATGAAATAAACAGATAGTTTCCTTAGTGCCATTCAGATTCAAAACGTTGGATGTAGGTCCCTACTTCCTGTCATTAGTTGTCTCGACATGTGAAATCAAAGAAATAAGGACGATAAGGCAAACTAGTCATAAAAAGGGGTAACTGAACGAGCCGGGTGAGAGAAAACAACCTTCCAGGAAACTAAAATTCACAACAAACATCGGGATGAGTGTTGGTAATGTCGTATCTGGCCTAAGAGCAAACTAGAGGGAAGCTCGCCTTGGAAGAGTCGAGGAATTAACTAAAACTACATTTGACTGACTATACTTCTCTTTGTCCCCCGCCGGGTGAGCCTAATAATAACTCTAAAGGAAAGGAGGATACACGTCTCCCTTTTGACACGAAAGAGGAAGTTTACACATCAAAGCCCTTGCCTCCTTCGTAGACAACCTCGAATATCCCCAACTGGGAGCTAAGACAGCCCAGCCAAAGTAACCCCTCTTATCGCGAGCTAGCAGAGGATAGAAGGTATGCCGCTTTTGTAACATTAACAAATGGCGCTAATGAGAAAGCGGTGGGAGCTCCAAGACCTGGAAAGGCAGAACGCTTGGGGAAAGATGAAGACGGTCTACGGACCGGAAAGTAGCTCCGACAGTCGGAGGGCAGTCTCTCCTATCTCTTAGCAGTTGAGGACAAAAAGACGGGGTTTCATGCAAGTTGCACGATTGAAATGGACGGCTAGGAAGTAATGTAGGAATAAAATCCCGAGAAAGGAAAGATAGATAACAGGAGGAATGCTTACCGCCCTCCAAGTCAAGTGAGGAGAACTATGTGGCACTACGCGCCACGAGCTTGACTGATTGGTGCTTTTACCGCTACCGCGTCTTTATTTCTTAATGAAATGAAGTATAAAGCCCCCTCTTATGAATTAAGAAAGGAACGCCATATCCTATGCTAAGAACTGAACCGAACTACCGAACAAAGGCGGTGATTTTAGCAAGCCCCTTCTGGTCATTCGACCGATCAAGCGAGACTCAAAATCTATTTCAAGGGTGGGAAAGAACAATAGCGCTCAGAGGGGATTTCTATTTCATTTCATTGCCCTCTTATCTTATTACATTGTCAGTAGGTCAGTCAACTCATACAGAAAGAAGCGCCTTTGTGGAGAGACGCCCAGTAAGAAGGGCCTTGCCAGAATATGAATCGTCGGTTAGGTTTTATCCGAAAGATTGGAATAACCTTTTCCCCGGGGTAGGTTAGCCTTACATACAAGTTATTAAGGATTCTTTTTTTGCCCAAAGGTCCCGCTCTCATGCTCCCGAGGCATGTTGATGAACCATTCCATCTGTATATTCCATTTCTGCTTTGCCTTCTGAGCCTTCCTTTCTTTTGAGGAATAGTCAAGATGGGCTGGAAGGGAAAGAAGGATCACAACGACCGACGTAATTGATTTAACATTCTGGTTAGGTTTCATCAGCCTGGTTAGAGGTTTGCCTGAGGGCTGCGTGCGCTTATAGTCTTTCTACTCCCCGGCCTTGTCCCATGCATCAGGAAAAAGGGCTCGCCGATCTCCTTTAGGGGTGGTCGACATTGCTTCTTTGCCAGGTTCGTACTTACTTGCGGAGCGAGCAAAAGCGTACTTTGGGGTCCTGGCTCTGCAGTGCGTTTTTTGATTGGTGGGGCATCTTGGATAGGGCTTTAGTCTTTTTTTTCCGAGAGATCGTGTTGTTGCTATTGTCCGCCATAAGAACAGGGCGAAGTCACAGGTTCACCTCCAGAGATTTTCCGACTCTATCTATACTCTTTGGATGGAGAGTTCCTTCCGCAGCTTGGCCTCACCTTACCTGGAGGAATTCCTTTGATCTTCGAGCCGATTCTCACGTTTAGGTTGGTCTTTAGTCTTTCGAATTAAAGTGTCGATTGGTTTGTGTGAAGCCACCTAATTTCACTCCTTTTATGCAGCATTTCGGCTGTAAACTCTATTACCTTTCCCCACGCACTGAGGTTCGCTAGCCATCTTCCATTGATGGGTACCCGCCAAGTCTTTTCGTTCGACAGAAGTGCGCTTCGGGCGAAACTCCTTGCCTTTTGTTTTGCTAGTGGTCTGGTGCGGAATGAGTATATAGTTCTGGTCTTGGGAATCTCTTCGTCCCTGCGATGATGGCTGCCAGAAGCATCGTGGGGCTTATCAAGGTACAGCTTTTTTAATATAACGGATTTCCAACTGGAAAATCCAATCCAAGCTCTGCCTTTAGCTTTCCCCATCTGCTATCAACTATTCACCTATTTTTCAGTATGAATCGAAATCGAGCGTAACTCTGCTCATCCAAACTGGGATTTTTAGCGAAAGATCTTCCGCCCTTAAAATAAAAGACTTTTTCCGTTTTAGTAGTTAACAACGTCGTCAACTCGTAACCGGGAACTAGAAGTCCGCCTCCCAAGACTACTCAATCCCTGCTGTATGCCCTGCTGCTGACCTTATCGAGACAATGGGAGTGCGTCTCATTTGAATAGAAAGGCTTTACCTCTCTTGTTGGACGGGGACTAAAAAGTATTATTTTTCAAAAGAAAAGTCGCCAATGGGTTTGATTTGAGGCCCAGCAAAAATGGCAGAACCATCCACTTGGGCAACAACTTGGTTTGTTATAACAACGGCTACACCAAACTACAATTACAAGCAGTACAAGAGAAAATTATGAACTGCAAGACTATGTCCTTTCATAAATAGCATCTAAATCTACGCCAAAATTAAGAGATACTAAATTGTACAAAAGCCAAAGCAATATTCCACTCCAATTAGAAATCTCAGCCCTGGTGATCCTAACAGCAATATGATCTCTCTTACGATGAGCATATCATCCTTGTGTACTCAACATTATTGACAATGGAGAGAGAAACCAACCTCATCTGCTAGTTTCTGAAGACTTCTCAAGAACTTGGCGAGATGCATTTGCCTGGCTGATAGCTCTCCTCTTCCCCCCTCCCGCTTTTTCTTTCTCGCCGGCAGGCCATTTCTTTTCTTGTATTGTTTATTATGATTGATCTGCAGTTCAAGGGCACTCTTCTTAATCCGAGTTTGAGATGGGATAAGACCCAGACGTAGGTAGAGTCCCGTCGGCCGGGAAGGTTTTTTTTCTATTTCTTTTTGACTCCCTTCTGCCTTTACCTTTAAATAAGGGGTTCTTCTCTTTCCCCCCGAGGGAAAGCCCTTTCCAGATGGAGTAGTGCATCTCTGTCTTGAAAGTCCGCCCTAAAGATAGGAGTTCTTATCTCTACTGCCTATCCAACCCGAAGACTCTTATTCGTGGTGGAGTGCTTCGAGTAGGATCCGATCCGATCCCATCCCAGCAGTCAAACTCCTTCCTGACCCGGCTCACCTGCCTCTGAAGCTGGAATGCCTTTCTAGAGGAGGCTACCCGAGGAATCGAAATGTTTGAAGTGGGATGTGGAATGTGATTGGTGATGGATGGTGGTTATGAAATAGGTTCTGCATCAGATGATGAGCCCATGCGAAAACTTTTTCTTTTATTGGCGCCCGATAGGTAGACTATTAGATTGAGTCGAAAGCCTACCAACGCATAAAGGTTCCGATTCGAGCGAGAGCCAAAACGGGGGAGGCGAGAACATCTTGATCGAAAGCTCCACAGTTCTGAATAGTGAGAAATACTTTTCAAAATTCGATCAAATCGCTCGAGAATCTCATCATCTGTTAGGTGGGCCAACCAACCCTTTAACAGGCCGTATGGAGTATAGCCAAGTGGTAAGGCATCGGTTTTTGGTACCGGCATGCAAAGGTTCGAATCCTTTTACTCCAGATTATGAACACCCGATCGGATCTGTCAAGAACGAGCTGACGACTACAGGACAGGGGAAGCGGTGCAGCCCATGAGCCCAGCTTGTAGCAAGCCATTTGACTTAAACCTACTTTCCTAAGAGAGAGAAGGGAAAGAGAGAGGGCAGAAAGAAATTCCTCTCCCTCTAACTAGCTTTGGGCTTTCTCATCCCTCCTTCTCCCTCTGTTAAGGTAAAATGGGAGGAGGGATGCCCTTTAAGCGTGCTCTGGTTTGTTGGAATAGGGTGGTGGTCTGGTTCCGCTGTCTCATTCCTTCTTTAGGAACTGGCTGAAGATTCCATATTCTGCTTCCTTCCTTCTTTCACTGAAAGGGTAGACTTGTTTTAGCTGGCAGCGAAGAAACTTGATTTTGCCGATGTGCCTATGATTGAGAGGTCCTCCCCTGAAAGGGGGTACCCTACCCGCCTCTGCTTCCCGATTCGACCCATTCCTTTAAGTTGGATCAGGGGCTGTAGCCCTTTCAAACTTGAATTCCGATTAAGCTAGACTAATAGCCTTGCCTTCGACGGTGCGAGAACCAGCTTCCAAAAAAAAAACCAAAGTTTTGAGGATGGCCTAATATCTATATAGGGACAGGTCCTTGTTGTATCAAAATCCTTCGGTTGAACCCTCTTATGGCATCCCTCCTTCTTATTGGCAAAAGCAACCTTGATCTCAAGGAATTAAGCTATGACGCTTATGTAGCCCTAGCCCTAGCAATAGCCTTTGTTTCTTCGGTGAAAATCCCATTCATAGTTTATTGAAAGCATTAAAGCAAAGATCGGGAATGAATCCATCCATGGAGGCTGCTAGCGGGAATACGGGAATAAAGCTATTTCTTGGTCTCCATAGCCGCTGCAGCTGTTCGAAAGTCTATTATTGCGATTGAAAGCAATTCAACTGTGTTCGGCAGTGCTTTCTTGCCCATCCCCTAGGTTACTGTTTGTGGACCGGAATTACTTGGAAATCAACATAGTTGGAAAGACGCTTGACTTAGATGCTACGGCTGCGGGCGTAAAAACTACCTAACCAAGCATTATCAAGAGGCTAAGCATAATGGATATCCCAAGCAAGCAAAGCAAGTCTAAAGCATCCCTACATTTCCCTACTCTCTCTGTTTGGAACAGTGTGTGAGCCCTTACAATTGCCCAACCATTTTAGGTGCACCTTTACGCGAGGTCAAATCAACCTCCATAGTGTTAGTGATTCTTCATTCATGTTGGGCCCCTTTCTTTACGGAATGAAATAATCAAACCCTAACTTTTCCATTCACAAACTCAACCTTGCCCAAAACTTGAACTACTTTGAGGTTGGGACCGAGAAATTCCTTATAGGTGTGTAAGGCGGTGTGGGAGGAGTTGTTGGCACATACTAAAGATTGTGTCCACTATGCGGCGCCACCCGTTACCGAAAAAGCCCTCTGGGAAGCAAAGGGGGTCGAGCTTTTCGCTTTTGTACCCACGTCGAAAATCACCACCCTTAGAAACTCTGCAGTTACTCCAATAGTCCAAAACAAAAACGTGAGACTTTTAAATCCTGGTGTCACATGATGAGAAGGAAACCTCTAACGATAGGGGCTGCACATTCCTTGTTAAACCAATTCCTTGTTATGTAACAACAACAGGTTTCTGTCGGTAGCTGTTAACCCTCGCGACAAATAAAGTTTTCCATTCGACCACTACCTTTGTCTCCATACCAGCAAGCGCAAAAGAGAAGAAAAAGCATAAGCAGAAACTAGAAAGGAAAGAAAAGAGATCTAATAAAAGCCTAAATCCGGAAGCTCCTGACGGAACGGAATTAGACTGAAATGCGGAACTACTCCTTCCAATGGCTTGCCTCGTGACCCCAACTGATGGAAGGGAGTACGAGCCGGCAAAGAACCGATGTGATCAAAGGAACAAGGAACTCAGAAGCATCTATTTCTCCCCTAGCGGCATCCTAGCAGAGGACAGCAAATCCACATCCCTCTGGGCAAGCAGGAAAACCAATCTATAAAGGAGCTGCTAATCCAGTATAAAGGTAAGCCCTTTGATCGTTTAAGGCTCGGTATCCAGATGAGTCTATGCCTTTCCCTCAACACATGGAGAATATCGCTATCCAGTCGAACAATGCGAAATATTCATTCTCATGGCCAGGTGTCACACGACGGCTCAACGACGTGTGTGGCACTAGACAAACTCCTTGCTAGTCCGCCAAGATCAACCCACAGTAGTTTGCAATGCAAGCAAACAAGATCAAGTAAGTGATTGAATTACCAGACTTGAATAAGCAACAAGTAACAAGCAAGTGCACTAGAACTCAAGAGAAAAACTCATTCTCATTAATCACTTCAAGAGTTACAATCACTAGAGATCACTAGTAAGCTAGTTACAAGAAAGCAAAGGCTACAAGTGAACTAGAGCTCAAGATCATACCTCACACTCCTCCCTATATATAGCAAAATGGGATTTTTCCCATGTGGCACGAAGAGACGTTTTTTCGTCCGAGGAGCCGGAGGACTAAAAGTGTAATAAAAAAAGACTAAAAGTGTAAATCAAACTATTTACAACATTTGTACAATTACACAAGTGACCCTCCTACTAGATCCTTGAAGTTGCTTGTAGCAATGGCTTGAACGACGGCAACTTTGTTACTCGGTAGCTCACGGTAGATAGGGACATTGTGCAAGGATCACGGGGATATCAAATAAATCATGGGTGACCCGTGACACCCTCCCCCACTTGAACGGTTGACGTCCTCGGCAACTTTGCCCAGTATGCTTCAATTTCCTCCTTGAAAGCTGTCAAGTCTGCCTCCCGTTCCCAGCTGATCTCATCATCTCCAAGGCCTTTCCATTTCACCAAGTATTGCCTCTGCTGCTTGCGAGAAACCTTCTTGACACGGTCGGCCAATATGCATTCAACAGACTTCTTCCCCGCTTTGACCGTGATTGGTTGACGCTGAGACTCGTTTCTTGATGGATCCTCCTTGTCTGGGTTGTAAGGCTTTAAGAGGCTAACGTGGAACACCGGATGAACCTTGAGCCAAGATGGAGCATCAATCTTGTAGGCACACTTGCCAATTTTCTTTATGATGGTCACCGGTCCCTCATACTTACGCACCAGCCTTTTATCTCTTCCCCTCAAGTATTTTCGCTCATCAGACTTGAGTTTGACAAGGACTTGATCACCCGCTTTGAACTCCAATGGTCTCCTATGCTCGTCAGCCCATTTCTTCATCTTGCTCGCTGCCTTTTCAAGATAGGCACGAACAAGGTCATGGTTCCTCTTCCATTCCCTGGCAAATTGGAAAGCTCTTGGTGACTTCCCTTCATAAGGCCCTTCCACTGTGTGGGGCAACAGTGGCTGCTGTCCAGTGACAATTTCAAAGGGGCTCTTGCCCGTAGAGCTACTCCTTTGAGAGTTGAAACATAGCTGAGCTACATCAAGGAGTTCCACCCTGGTTGGCATTGACAAAATGACGTAGATACTCCTGACGCATGTAGTTGAAACGCTCAGTTTGCCCATCTGACTCAGGATGGTAGCTTGATGACATATCAAGACTTGTGCCGAGTAGCTTGAAAAGCTCCGTCCAGAAATTCCCCATGAAACGGCTATCTCGGTCACTCACCAAGCTCTTTGGTACTCCCCAGTACTTGACAATATGCTTGAAGAGGCCGTCTCCTCCGCTGAAATGTACTTAGGGGCTGCCACGAATGTTGCATACTTTGAGAACCGGTCCACCATAGTCACGATGGTACCGATATCTCCCACTTTAGGCAAGCTCGTAATATAGTCAAGCGACACACTCTCCCATGGCCGTTTAGGCACGGGCAACGGCTCAAGCAACCCTGCCTTCTTCTTATGCTCTGGCTTATCCTGCTGGCAAATGAGACAAGTGCGTACATACTCGACAACATCATCGCACATTTGGGGCCAATAATAACCTTGTTTCAACAAGGCAAGAGTACGTTCCTCCCCTGGATGTCCTGCCCAATCTGCATCGAAGTCTCTCCTTGCTATAGTGACTCGCGTAACTTCTTCTTTTCGGCCTAATAATAGAAAAAAGCTGTGGCTTCTTAAAATTCTATAGCAAAGGATATTGACCCAAGCAACTGCTTGAGCTGATACGCAAACAAGACCAGAAAGACCGGTTACACGTACACCAACAACGGCTACTCTTTCTTCTCTCTTTCACTCCTTCAAGGCCTCTTTCTTCCCTATCATCCGGGAACTCCACGAAGACGAGACTCATAGCGATCTTTACACAGCGGCTCGCCTTAGACCGGAAGACGTCACTCCAGCGCAAAAGAATAGCATGCGCTCGAACAACAGGGATCAATTCCATACCTTTCTTATTTTGATTCTGAATGAGCCTATCCCGCTTCTTCGGTTCTTGACTACGAGATTAGAGATCACCTTGGTACACTTTGGCATTAGTGATGCTTACCATTCCATTATTGACATAAATCCTTCTCTTCCTTATGGTCTGCCTTGCTTGAGGAAGACTTTCCAGAAAAAGACTAGACTGAGCTTTGCTTTCGCTATTCTTTAAACTTTTTCATAGAAGCCGGAACTCGGAACTAGACTGAGGGGAACTACTTGCCGTAGAGCTTACTTACAAGAAGGTAAATCCACAGCAGACTGAACTACCCGCTGCCCTGGCCTGAGAGCTGCCTTAGAAGATGTCACTCCCCTTGGAAGCTGACGCTCGTAACTATTAACTCTAGGAAAATTAGCTAGACGGCAAATAACCAATGCAGGAACTCTCCTTAGCGGCTTCCTTATAAGAGGGGAACTTCCCATTTGGTCAACTTTAGTGTAGTTTCTGATTTGATGTCACTGTTAAGCTTAGCTCTTTAGTTTACACTTTGCCCGAGACCTCGCATCAGCTGATCTACGACCACACTCGCTACTAAAAATAAGAAAGTCTAGACGGGTGACGAATCAACTCGAACTACTCGGTTAGCTCTTTTCTCCTTGTTCCGAAGATTTCCTGAAAGTATACGAGAACTTTGAAGAAAAGACTGAAAGTCGAAGAAATACCTCTTTGAATAAAGTAATAAGATTCAGAATCTTCACAATAGAAGCAATGTTCTGCTAATGTTCTTCTGTCAACTTACTTGATGCAGAATGTTCTGCAATTAAGTATGAATCTCATTCTCTTGCATGAGTGACAGAAGTGGATTCTTACAAGAGAGCAAATCTTCTTCATGATTATTATTTTTATTGAATGAGGGGTTTGGGGCGAACGAATGCTAGTCTCGATGTATTGAGGTTTAAGCCCTGATATGTATTATTCCTATTTCCTTTGCTTCCTTTAATAGCCTTAGTAGAACCGCTGGGCTTAGCTCTTTTACAATCAGATGCGGGAACGAGTAAGTCAACTGGACTTTCTAGCCACATAGGTATGACAAACCTTGACAATAGACAGACATAGAAGCAGAGGGAATTCCCCTGTTCTTCCACCGGGGCTCACATCATTACAAGAGGGAGGGAGGTACGCTTCCCAGCCATCTATGAAGTGGAAGCCCCTACCATGGCACACTTCCAACTTGTTAAAAGAATCCTCCGTTATGTGCATGCTACGGCCTCTTTTGGTCTCAACATTTTAGCATCCAGCAAGCTTGATTTGTATGCCTTCTCGGACGCCGATAAAGGAAGTCTTGAACCGTATACCTATGCCCTCAGTTATCGGTAGTACCATCTCCCCTTGGCTAACTGAAGGAAGAAGAAAGCAAACCAACTACTCTGGGAGATGCAGTTTCTCCAGGCACGTCGTCGAGGTCTTCTTTGGACAATTGAGCCAAGTCCCTTCGTGTCCCCTCCCATATTGTTTTTCATTGTTCTTCCTCTATCAGCATTAGAATGCCTATCCTCTTACTCTCTTTCTAGGGTTCTATCAATGGTTGTAGATCACCTTCTTGTGAGTATGCTTAAGTCCCTCCCTTTGAGTTCTCTGTGGTTATAATGAACCGGAATGAATTAGATGCAGAAAGTGGTAAAGAAGACTCCCATCAGCACCAAACAAAGAAGCTTCATCCCACAGGGAGACTGGAAACGATCTAATCTCGTCAAGTGGGCTTATTACCTCTATTTGCTCTGGGAAAGGAGAGAATAGTCGCCCCAGATAAGCTATACCCTAAGGAAGCTTCACTTTCCTATCTCTCTCTCTGACCTACTTAGCATAGCATATTTACATGGACCGCTCCACCCCATTGACATCGCCTGAAGTAGCCTATTCGCACTAGTGGAACTACCACCGGGAGCTAACTCAGTTGCCAATAAACCAGTCCTTTTCCAATACTGTCTTGCTCCTCGCATAATCCATGACTGTTTATGTCTCTAGCATGACGATTTTGGGGCTATAAGGCCGCTTAGAAGGCGGTGAAAGGATATTGAGCTAAGAATTAAGGTAACCGTTTGGTTCCGATGAACAGTAACTCACTTTTGACAGTTATACGATTGTGTAGTCTCATCGTCTAATAAGACTTGGTTCCATCCCAGATGTAGACGACAAGGAATTCTTGAACTGGATAAAAAAAGCGGTTAAATAAGGATACAGGGGCTTCCAGCAGTAGCGAGAAAGAGGAAGTGAATAGGCCGAACCGGTCCCCGTGAAGGGCTTACTTTAGGTAGGACTTGAGACTTGAGCATATGTCGATGATCCTACGGGGGTTCTCCGCTACGCCGACACTAGCCCCTTAAAAAGAAATGGAATCTAATGACTCCGCACTGTGGAACGCTAGCTATATGCTTAACACATGACCTAAGAACAGCACCGAGCCTCCGCTCAATGGAAAGCACCTTTCTTTTTTTGATCTCATCGGAAATGTTTGATGCTTCTTGGTTTTCTTCTTATTCTCTGTCTTTTGTTGCTCGAGGGAACTACTCTTTTCATTTGACATCTACGTTCCTTTAGCACAACCTCCCTTTTTTTCAGAGGAAAGTCCCTATCAACTCGATTCGCTGCATCTCCGGGAACGAAAGGAACGGGGAAGTCCTATTCCTTAGAGTCCTCTCTGTCATGCTAAGGAAGCGGGCTACGAGATGGTAGTAAACAGAGCTTCTCTTACTCGTAGGCATCTCGCTTGAGCTTATCCTTTGCAAAACGAAAGAGCCAGGAAGTTTGGGGTAAATGCAGTTCCGGAAACGCGAGGATTCGAGTGAGTGGAGATTATTCCAGAACATGACTACACTACATCTAGAAAGTCTTCGGCCCAGCAAGCTACGGCCCCTACGCACCACAACGTACCCTATGTCGGGCTGATCCCATCCTTGCTACACTAAATAGTTTTCAAAAGAAAGGGATAGGAGTAAGCGCCTCAAGCGCTGGGGCTTACAATAAATAGTATGTAGAATCTCGACCAGGCTCGTGTCCATTTGAAACTGGCGTACTCTTTCTTTGCTTCTGGGTCAAAAGAGTCCGTATATCGGAGTGAGACCCTCTATAGCTTCTTTTTAGCTTCCTTCGCATGGAGCGTAGCTGTTCCCTGGAGATTGCCGGGGTTGATAGATTTCTGCCAGGCCAAAGAGGAAGTACTAAATGTCGTATACGAAAGAGAGAGCTGTTGACTGATAGAAGGAATATAGGGTAACACAGTCCTTAGTGATCTGATAATTTGTTCTTTCTGGTAGCAATAGCTCTTTCCCTTATGGTCAAGCTTCATCGAAAATGAATCCGCTAATGAAGGGTACAGATTTGGTCAAGAGGAGGAAACTTATAATATAAAGATTTGTGTCGAAGGGCGTTCCACACAGGCAGACGATTCGTGAACATCAAAAAATCGAAAAAATCGTCTGATTAGAATCGTCTGATTCTGGTACTAAAGAAATGAACAGAGACTCAGACTAGCAACTGGTGGGCTCACTCGATGTAATGAATGGCGGGATAGACGCGGTTGCCTGTCTCGGAGTTAGCTGCTTCTAATGGAACTGATTGGGGAACTACTGGGTTATCTGGACACTCCAATGCCAAGTGCCAAAAGGTTTTACAACCAGCACATCTTGACGGCATCCATTGATATTCAACCTCAATATCCACAAAATAATCTTCACATCTCAGCACAAAACTCTGGGGCAACTCATCCTCTGCATCCACTTCCACACAGATACGAGCATATAAGATCCTCTTCCTTTGTTGAAAGGGCTTGAGAAGGGCCCCTAAACCAGGACATATATCAAATCCAATTGATGGGCCCTACCGTAGTCCCAATTAGCTCCCTGGTTTCCCCTACCCCAGGCATTTCGACCACCATATCTGGTTAGGTAGCTATCATGAGTCTGACCGTCCTCCCTTCTATTGGGAGTGATGGATGCTATCGCAAAGCTTCTTCAATAAAGTGTCGACCATCTTTACCAGGAGTGCATAGGATAAGGTATAGTAGTCATAACTTTGTCCTAACCTTTATATATATGTATAGATAGATCCGCAAAGGCAATGAGGCAGCGCCACGCCAGTAGCACTGCTCTATTCCCGTACCGGTGCTATCCCAGCAGCTAAAGTGGCTAGTTGTATTTTCACCTTTGTCTAAAGCATGGTTCTATAGTCAAAGTGGTCGTTGTCTCGACCTAAGGTAAGGGTTCAAATAGTTTCCACATGAGATATGTTTTCAGATCCGATCAGTCTCGTGATGACGCCCTTTACGCCCAGTCATTCCGCCCGAGATGGCCTTAGTATGGGTAGCTACTATATTACTAAGAGCATAAACTATTTTATGATTGTTTTAGGATACTCTCTTTCGTTTTTATCCATCCAATAACATTAGGGTCAAATCCCAGTCAGTTCCTCTCCCTATGGTCGAGATCCTTTAGGAGAGTTTCATTGCACTCGCGCTTTCAGCTCTGTTTCACCACATGATTTCTTTAGTCTTTAGGGTTGCCCTTACGAGGTAGTGTCTTTTTTACATCGTCATCTACAACCTTCATTTTGCTCATTCATGGGAATAGCTTTACGTCAGATGGCTACTAATATTCAGGCTTAACTTCTATAGTACCATTAATCCCTTTAGATATGGCAAGAGGGATCGTTAAGGCGTGCACCCAGAGCAGTCTGAGTTTGGTCAAGGAGAGGCGTCAGTGTCAAAAGGCGAGGTTATCTCGTTCACGCCCCTAACGGCCTACTCCTACTCCCACTTCTTCTCCTTACTGTTATCAATAGTCGTCCTCTCCCTCACCCAACTCATCGGACGAAAGAGCTTTACAAGCGGCCCCTTCCTTTCTGTTGTTGCCGACTGCTACAAAAACCACCATCTCGCTCTTTTCAAATAGGTGGTGGATAAAACCTTTCCATACTTTGTATCTGGAGTTTACCGTTTCCTTATTTAGAAAGTAATCTTTCACTATGGTTAATTAAAGTATCTCCGCGTCCTGCTTAAGAGACTAATAAGGAAGACGTCGCTAGGTCAATTTCTACCCCAGGATTTAAAGTAACTCCACTCGTTACCAGGACCTATGGATTGGGTATACAGTAAAGTCAAAAACCATCTCTTTCTTTCTGGATAATGGAGAGTCCTATGGTTATGTGTCTGTCAGGTTCGGTTCTTCGGTACTACTTGTTAGGAGTAGGTTTTGGCTTGCCCCTAGCGGTAAAGTTGTATATATATGTACCGGCAAATGGGGTGCTTATCGGTTGTAACGCGGGTTAGGCGCTTCACCCCTCAAGCGGCCGTGGGTTTTGTACCATGGGTTTGCTTATTCAGAAACAGGGTTTCCGCCATCCATCAAAAGGCGATCAAAAACTCTGATCGATCAGCTAGCTCTCGACCTCCACCCTTCTTCATCTTCCCCTTCAATTGCCTGGCTTGGCTCGCTCTGTGAAATTGTTCGTTCCTTCCTTGGAGGACGGGGATAGATGCATCCACATGCCTACTCGAGCGTATCCTCTTCCCTTCCCCCGGGTTAACCGTCATGGCCCAATCATGTATAGGCCGTACCAAGGCCTGATACAAGGTAGCCCTTGGCCAGTCATGTGGATAACCAATTCATTTATAAAAGATCAGATCATAAATCTTTTGCGTTCGCCGTTAACCAAAGCGTCACTCCTTGGCTTGGGTGCGATAAATAAGCTTTTTCTGAGCGTATTGGAAATGCCATAAAGCGCGAACCAAGACCCGTGATAGGGTAAAGTTTAAGCTAAATATTAGCCTTGCCCAACTTCGTCATTCGGTCACCAACGTCAACAACAACACCACGAAAAGAGGTATTACGTTAAGTTAGATCAACTGCGGGACCTGCTGCTAGGAGAACACAAGCACACTTTCCTTCTTTTGTACTCTGTTAACACCCTAATTAGTCTTCTCATGAGCTAGTTCCTTAGTCGTCCAGTAAAACCGGAAGAGAAGCCCTTTGATTCTGATCTTCGAATACCTTTCCAGGCCCTCCCTTCGGTCAGACGGGCCCGCTCGGGGATTCTAAAGAAAAATCTCATCCGTCCGCTCCCGTTCATGGACAATCAATTGAAATATCCTGTTACCAGTAACCAAGGGAGGCTACCTTATGAATGAAGGATCGTGATATTACATAAGTAGTAACGAGTGGGCGGATAGAGGGAGGAATTGAGCTAGTCGGTTGGGAGACTCTGTTAGTTATTTTCCGAGGAGAGGTTCGAAGAACCAAGAGGGAAGGAGACAGCTATCTTGAGAACGAAGGAATGAACCGCTAGCGAACAAGAAGTGGACTATGCCCACCTATCTTTCTAGAGTTCTTTCAAGGCCGGGACAGATGTCCGATTAACGCCTCGGGGCCCCTCAGATTCAAGCATTCGATCGAAGTGAAGGACAGAGTTCGTGTCTTTCTTGATTTCTTCCTATTAGGAGAGGTCGGTCGAAGGGAGTAACTGGGAAGCACCCCGCCTTCCTCTGGCAAACCAACAGATATTGCGACTGAATGTGCCGTTGATCGTGATCGGAGCTTGAACTATACTTCCTTCCTTGGCTCAGTGGTCGAGCTCATGCTTGCCAGATATATATGGCAAAGTGCTTCAACCAATTTGCCTAAGCGAACGGGGAGAGAAGTTACATATTGGCATCGGCATATATATGTGAAATCTAGGATTGGCATTTGCCTAAGCAAACTCCCTGCTTATCATGAAAATTCCTTCCCCAGGGAATTGAAAATGACTAGTAAGACCGACCCCGAAATGTGAAAAGTGGCGTTTCGTATAGCTTACAAAACTAGAATTTCCTCAACTCCGACTTGCAAAATCTTCCCCTGCTCCCGAACTTCCCTCAGCGTTCATTGAGTGCTGCCCAGCTTCTGACATTCTTTCTTTCTGCTCTTCTTCCCTGCTTAGTTAGCTGCTGATTGATTAGAGCAGACCCTTGCCCACTCTTCGCTACGCTCCTATACCCACGGGGTAGAAGATTTACACGTGCTGCCCGTAAGAGGCCAGACTGAAACTAGAAGTCCTTCCCGTAAAAGCAAGCATTCTCTTTTCAAAGCAACCATCGCCTGTAACCGAACTAACGCTATTCATTCTATGATCCGCCTGGAACTGCAAAACTACTCGTGAATAGAACAATCAAAGAAGCGGCTAGATATCAGGCATGGTGGAGTAAGGACTTAACCTTCGCAGGACTGGAAAAGAGTTGGCTTGTGCGCCTTCTCTTGCTGCTTCTTGTGGTGGTGCGGGCCCTGGGGAACGGATAACCTTGTGCTGGAGGTGCTGCATAGCCTTGCTGAGGGAATTGCTGTGGAGGCCCAGTGTAGGATTGAGTAGCAGTAGGATGAACATAAGCTGCTTGGCTCTGCTGGAAATTTCTTCTGAATGGTGGTGCTGTGGTAATCCGTTGGACATCTCCTCCCTTCTGCGACGTTTCCTGTCTCTTTACCGCCGGCCTTCTTTGACTAGTCCCCGTTCCTGACTGCTGTTCCGTCAGTGTTTGTAACAAGTGGGTGTCCACCAGACGCCCGGATTTCATTCCATCTTCTACACGTTCTCCGACGATGACCAGATCTGCGAAACTGGAAGTGGTATGCCCAATGAGATGAGCATAATAGGGATCTTTCAGTGTATTGAGGAAAGTGGTGACCATTTCTTTCCCCCCGGCCGAAAGAAGTATTCTCAGTCGCCGAAGGCTCGCTCAGTTACACCCGGAAAAAGAAAGCTTTTTCGTGCCCTCAGGATGTTTTTTCTTTCTCACGATACGCAGAGGGGAGAGCATGCCCTGTCTCTGGCAGTATATCAGTCGTTAACGATTTAACCAGGACACATCCAATTGAAACTGTAATCCGGAAGGAGCTCCGATTTGACTTCAGAGCGGTCCTACAAGTGAGCACCAACTCCAATGTGTTCAGGCTATACCTCTGCCTAGAAAAACAGGAGTTTCAAGCACTCTCGTGGGAGACATTGGATGTTGTCAACCGGCCAACACTGGAGGTATTCCATACTCCATGGATTTCAAGTCTCCTAGACTTCGACCTAGAGTTAGTCTAATGTATATAGATGCAGCATGATGGCACATAGACAGGATATGTTACATAGTTCCTAGCCGGTAGGCCCTGTCCTAGTTTGGCAAAGTTCTAGGGCTTTCTATGTATGTACAAGGCTGGGTTTTGGTCTCAAAAGGGGCTCCTCGGACTCGAAGCCATATACATGCCTCCCAAGAGCATACACTCAAGCAGCGGTAATGCCGATTCCAAGCCCAAGTCCAATCAATGAAATTGAAAGACGAACTGAAATTACTAAGGCCATTCATCCACAGCTAAAGGAAGGCTACTAATGTAAGAATTTCTTCGAAAGGTGGATAAGGGCAGGAAAGAACCGAACTATACCGATCTAGGAAGCAGAGGCTGGCTCTATCCATACAGGGAAGACGCAAGTAGTCTTACTACAAAGGTTGGGGAAGACGGTAGAAGCGATTTACGAAAGAACAAAGAACTTATTCAATCAATAAAAGAAGAAGAAGAAATCCAAAACGTCGAGGGTGGCTCACAACCTATTACACAATTTGTTGTGGTCAACCTCCTACTACTAGCCATAGAACTAATAATATTCATTAGGATGGCACACGTGTACCTTACTATAATTGTCCAAATAAATGAGATTTCTAGAATTACAAGGAATGGGATCATCACCAGGTCCAATAGACACGATCTTTCCAGCCAGACCGAGTTCTTCCAATAATGCATATCCTGCTTTTTCGTCGAAGATTACATCATCATTTCCTCTTGTTGATATAAAAACTTCATTGATGTATCTAGAAAATGCTATCCCAGGAAACCTTTTTGTAAACTCACGATCAAAGATGTCCTTTAAGACAATATTGAATAAGACCCTCGTGATTTCACCCTCTGGTGGCATACCACCCATGCTTATATCTGACCTATCATTTCCATAATCATCTATGATAGGGAGAAAAAGGTAAGATTCAATGAGTTTATAAATTGAACCATCTCCAACTAAAGGCTTAACCTTATCTAAAATAAGACTGATTGGAATAATCCTTAAAGAATCCCTTAAGTCAAGCTTTACCAGTCTATCCACCTTTCCCATTTGTTGAAGACAGTTATGAAAGGAATCAACCAGATTTACTAATCGGTAACCTGATTTTGGCAAGCTACCATGAGAAAGACGAAATAACATTAGGGATAATGCCATCAAAACCAAGACATCATCTTTATTAGGCATAACCACATAAATCATATCTGGATCAGAGCCTGTCCCAAGCATGACATCTGGACAATCTTTTAATAACGGAATTAGATCCACCTTCTTTATGTACTTAACTTGTAGCGGAGATAGAACATAATAATCTGAAACAATTTTTTGTTGAATAAGAGCTAATCGGTAGAGAGACATACTAAATTCAAGATTCTCCGTCAAATCTTTATAGATAAAGTCAATATCAGCTGACAACTGCACAAGTGAACATTCAAATGAACTCTCATTACCATCACCTAAGCCTACTGTATTCGTAGAATATGAGCTGGTGTTCATGGTTGCTTTCATCTCTCGCAAAATCCACCAATTTAGGCCTGGCTCCCGACCTGTAGTTTGTGGTTGACTACAAACCAATATTTTGTTGATGATAGTCATTGTCATTGTATATTTCATTTTAGTGCTGAACTGCAACCTAATTCCAACATTGCTGATGTACACTCAGGAACAAACCCCACTGTTAAGAGGGTAGCTACTATGATTCCCAATCCGACAGCTGTCATCGTTGCTCCGGTTGCGGGTATCTCTAGTGTGTTAAAGGGAGGTATATTCTTGACCAATACTCCTACTTTCTCGGTTACATCACTAGCTTCAACAAATTGCAGCTTTTCTTGTAATAGCGGGGTTGTGTAATCAGGGTTAAAGAAAGGAGAAACGTCTGCTATTTGTGGGAAAATTCTCATAAACTCCTCCGGCGTAGTTGTAATGGGCCCGAATGAGTACCACACAATACAACCTATCCCCAATATAACAAGCACTAAGAAGCGTCCATACTTATTGTTGTATTTAGTACAAACATAAACAAGAATTTTTTGAACATCCCATAGAACAACCTCCTTCAAGCTATGTATGGATATCATATTCACTATATCCCATTTATTCCAGGTATCGGTATACTTGGTTAAACCAAGATCCCTACTAATTAATCGGAGTATGTCAATGTCAGACGATTTGTATAGTGTAAACTGATGGTTGGTCAAGGGGGTGAGTTGAGCTGAATTACCTAGAAAGCTTTTATAATTGAAATCGATTTTGATAGCAGGTGGTGTGGTTATAGCTGGTGTTTTTAGCCATTCCAATAACTCCGGAGGTAGTTCACAGGGTCGGTACCTTACCCTCTCAATAAAAGAATTATCCCCGTTATCCACGTTATCCCCGTTATCGTTGAAGTACCCCCAAAGTGATAAAAGAATCCATATTGTTGAATCATTTGCATACTCATTTGTTACCACAGTCTCTGGCTGAACAGTGTCAGGCTGAACATCAGCTGACTCAGACCCTTGCTCTCTCAGCAATTTATCCTCCAAAGAAAGCTTATCGAAGTCCTTACATAATGAAAACATTTGTTGATTCTCAAACTCATATAGGAATGTATACCACCAATCTTTCTCAATGTCAAGATACCTCATATCACTATTTAGCCTTTGCTCTTCCAAAACCTCCTCATTGTATCCGTCCCGTAGCTCTTCCGACGTCCTTCCATTAGCAAGTTCTTCACTATCAGCTTTCTTATCATAAGTTCTAACAAACATAGTAGTATATTCAGGAATACATGTTAGTGGACAATTCATCTTCTCTGCCATGATAGAATACCTCTGTACGGTCAAATAGTGAAATATAGTAGCCTTCCCATGACCGGCGCCAACATTATTAGTTGAATAGGAGCTGGTCAAGGTAGCTTTCATAGTTGGTAATAGGCTTGAATTAAGGTCCGGCATCCGACCAGTAGTTTTACAGAAACTACCAAAGAAATGACTCACAATATTTTTCATAGTTCGTTTTTTCTTTTTTTGTCAGTGTTCCTTATTTGTTTTTTTTATTATTCGTATCGATCCAAATTGAGATAATCCTATGTGTTTTTTCCCTTATAGGTTGGATTACCCCAATAGAGTATCGGGCCCTAGGGGTCATTTTAAATCCCTAGTGCTCAAGCCTCGGATAAAAACAAAGCGTCATACCCTTTTTTAAGTTGCTAGGACACACTAAAGTATCACTTTACAATCTGATTTAACAGATATAGCACGGGAACCAGGAGTTTCCTCTTGGACACAGGCCACGCCCCTAATTTTCAAGTAGAGCTTTTTATCTCCGAGGACTCAAAGCTTTAGGACCTTCCAAGGCGCTTCCTGTACTAGTGGATCATGTTGCCAAACCCTGGCATTTAACTACCTTCTCACTTTAAGACATGCCGAACCATTTCGGAGGGGCTGTTTTCCTACATTGGGGAAAACATTTAATCTTAAAATGAAGAGGAGCTAATTACAGAGGGAGGCATTAGTACATGTCTGTACAGGAACCGTGGAATGTACTAACTCCAATTGTACATTCCATCCTTCAACTTCCGATTCTTATATCAGCTAAAGATCGGACCCGTTCCCTATTGGTTTATCTATGGTCCGTTTCTAACAGCTAAAGATCGTCTTTGGGTCCCTATTGGTTAAAGACCTTTCCTATAGGGGTCCTATTATACCGGCTAAAGATTGGATTAGGGTCCCTAGTGGTTGAGCCTGCATTTCGTGACCGATATTCTTACTAACGAAGAGAAGGAGGTGAGGCCAAATTGAGATAGTTCAGTGGTTCTGAACTGCGAGACAGAGGTGGCCCCAAATTGATAAAGTTAAGCGGGTATTAACTGCGAAAGGGAAGGTGGGTCAGGTAGGGGGAAAAGATTACTTCCCGACACTCATAAGCTTCTTCTAAAACTCAAACTTATAGCTGGAATGGAATAGAGAGGCTTATTTCATCCACCTACTAGCGCTAGTCTTTAGAGAAGAGGATAAGAAAGGGAGGGAACTCAATAATGGGGCACGCACTCAAGAAAGCTGGACGGACTTAGAGAAAGTAAGATAAAGGTTTCACTTCCATACAGACAACCCCCCTCAGGGATGGAACCGGGAATATAGAGATATCTATATATCTATATTGGGGAGGACGCCCAGCTTTATTTCCCACCAGTTGTAACGAAAGCTTTGGTTCTCAACTGCAACAAGTAGTTCGCCAATACGAGTACGTAAGCAGTGCCCCTACGTCGACCACCACATTCTATTCTTCACCCCGCTGCGTCCTTGCTTCCCGAGTAGTAGGATTTGAATTTATTAGTAGGTGGGCGGGGACCAATCAAGTCCTCCCTTCTATTGTGTTTATAGTCCAACTCTTTCATGGACAGTTCTATTGGAATTGTGGGGATCGCAGTTCGCGAACGTGTGGACGCCGTTTATGAACATGAGGGCTGGCCCAAGGGATCAATCAAGTGGGACTTCTCCCTCTCCCTCTCGCTCTCTTCTCATTGGATTCTTCTCATTCCACTTTGAAATAGGAACAACAACAACAAGAAGATGGCGCACGCGGGTGCTAGTATAAATGCTGCACCTCTTTCCTCCGACGAACTTTGTTTTTGATGCACTCACTTAAACAAACTTAAAGAGAGAGTTTCGCTTGCCCTCACTGCTAAGAATGAAAGCCGTACTATGTTCCATGTTCCGTTATGCGTTCGTTATGCATTGGATGGTGAAATTGAATTGGTTTCGGCGGAACCAAGAAAACGACTACTTTATGCAAAAGGAGATTGGCGAATTCAGTCACTCCCTCGGCTACCTCCCTACGCTCTGCTCTCTGATTTGCTGTCCCCCTTATCCTCGGCACTCAAGTGCTTTGTTAACTGCCTATGAAAGACTTTGCCATACTTTGTTTTATGCAAATATGTATTTTCGGATTCGTGAACCAGATTGTCTTTGTGACTGAGTCAACTGATCTACGAGTACACCCTTGCCCGCATTAATCTTTCAAACCAAAGGTTCTTAGCCCGACCGCCTACGGTTGATTCAATTCATACTGTTGATTCCATGAATCAGGCTAATTTCTTCGACCACCTTCTTGCGTGGAATCTGCCATTAGTTACCCATAAGCCATATCTTCGACTCCGCAAGACTGAATCCCAAGCAAGCTTTGTTAAAGAAAGTGAATTGATATCAGGCACGGATCTCAAACCAAGCCCAGTCCTTCCCCGGTCCCGAAAAGCAGGCTCGAATGCCCTCTCTAGCTACTGTCAGCCGATGCTCTTTCGTTTGTTTCCTAAAGTGAACCCCGTTGGTGGCGGGAGTTCCCCAGCTGTTATAGGCACGCAACAATATCTCGAAGTTCTGGAGGGGAGCTTCCCTTATGGAGCGGTATCTACCTTAAGTTACGCGTTTATTCCTCTAAGGAAAAGAAAAGCCTCCGCTAAACACTCCACAGCGCTTCGAGTAGACTACCAATTATCCTATAAAAATTCGGTAACGTCTCCGTGGTCTTACTGTCCACTCTTTATGAAATCCGACGACGCAAGCTAAGGACGGAAAGCGAGCAAGCGTACCAATATTAGTGAATAAGAGGATTACCGTTGATTGCCACAGCGACAAGCCATATCTATACTATTATAAGTCAGTCAGATGACTAACATGTGATTATCAAAGGCGTTCTGCGGATCCCTCCCTAATGGACTATGCTACCTTGACCCTGGGCATGAAGATGGGCAAGCAGAGCCCGTCGGTCTTCTTTTAAAGCGTGTTGGTTCCGTTTCAGCCTCCTCTGTAACAGGGAGGATCCTACCATTGACCTGAGCCTCAAAGATGTCAGGATAGTCTTTTCTGATAAAGCGACGCGTCGAATCCGGTGCAACCGGGCTCCTTGCTGTTACGGTGGCGGGGAGTCAAGGGAGAATCCGAATCAAGAGAAAACCATTCATTGCGGTTATCGCGAAAGAGATTCGCGTTTGCCGCAGTAAACGCCTTTGCTTCAAGTTCTTCTTTCACATGCTAGTGCAATCAAAAGTATTTCAAAGGAAAAGGATAGGATATGTAATTTCTGGATTCGATTCTAGTTTTCTCCCGCTGCCTATCGCACACACTTGTTTGTTATCTTTTCATTATGGAACTCGTGAGTAATTGAAAGCGTCTGTTCACGGAAGTTTTCTTTTTACTACAGGTGGCCTACGCTTAGTTATCTTTCTCTATGTAACGTCGAGAAATGGAAAGAGTCTGGTGGTATCGTATATAAGAGAGAACCTGGTTTGAGGAAAGAAGGTCGGGACCATCCCCCTTAATATACTCTACTTCTTAACCTTCCTGAAAAACCGAACTCATTCAGAAATAGCATAGAGAATTGGTTTGAACGGGAAAGATGCTTTACTTATATTGTCGAACGTTGTTTTCGGGGAGCTATGATCGCTAATCTACTAATGCCGTTGACTTCACCCCTTAGGCTAAGGCCGAGGAAAGTGGAAATCCTTCTATCGTAGCTACTCCCTACGGGGCAAGAAGGGCTGGCTCTTGCTTGCGAGCTTTATTGGAGCGGAGTTTCCTGGGACCATCTAATCTACCGTTATTGTACGAATTCCCTTATTGCAGACGAGAACTTGTTTTTTCCTGGTCCTTTTGCCCCCTTATACTCCTGTTACCCTGTACCCTTATACTCATGCGGGGGTAGACTAGACTTCTTGCCTATGGCTTACGCTATTCCCCTTGCAGTCAGTACCCTTGCCTTGGACACAAAACAAGCCAACGTTGCGTCAGCTCTTAAATCAACTATAGATCCCCGCCGAAAGAAAGTTGACCTCTATGCCTAGCATAGGTTTAACAGACCTAACCATCGAAAGCCTACACCAGCATAGGAAACTCGGATAATAGCAGAGAGAGGTCTTACCCTTCAAGGGGAGACTTGCTTGCCGGGGAGAAAGCTTCCCTAACGAGTCAAAAGTGGTGAAGCCATGTCTTCTCCTTCGGTTAAGCCTCGCTTAGCCAGGAATGGTAGCGAAGGAAAACAAGCCCTATACTATAACGGAAGTGGTCAATCAGAGCTGGAAGGGGATCCCGAGCGCTAACTCATTCCATAGTTAGCAAGTATAAAGGGCGGGTAAAAGCCGAATCACCCTTTCTCTGGCTTCTGTTTTCTTAGTATAGGGGGAATTCTAGTATTTATTAGATGCATGCCAAGGTCCGTGTCCGTTAAACCCGTAAAAAGAAAAAGAGGGAAAGGGGGCTCTTTTCCAGTATCATCTATAGAATGAGCACTAGCTGACTACTTAGTTCAAGACAGAACAGAAGAAATGAGCTATTTAGGGCTCACTGCTTTTCATCGGTCTTTAGGTCCATTGGATGACACAGGGATTCCTTTTCGCCCTTGCCCGCGGATGTTATCCCCGTGGGAATCAGTTGCGGTTAAGTTTCTATTCTAAGGGAAAGGAGTTGAATAAAGGCAAAGCCAAGGACGATATGGCAGAGCCAGGGTGGACAATGGTTACGAGAAAGAGAAAAACTACAAATGAGAAGGGGGAGACTTCCAAAGTTGCTGATGAGCCGTACATGGGGGCTGTCGAGCAAGATTGTGATGTGGGTGGACGTGAGCCAAATCGTTTGGTGAGGACTAACCTGGAACTTGCAGGAGATGCAGAGATAACAAACAAAGCTATATCATGGCCAAGTTGGTGTCCAACAGGAAGAGCGGGGATTTAGCTCGCCAAACAAGTTTACAACTCTTCTTGAAAGAATTGAAGAAGAGGATGAACAAAGGGCTATTTCAAAGATGTCTGTTGTGGCTAGTCAATCTCAGCCCCAGGGCAGTAATTGCATCAAAGAAGATACCATTGCACCTTTCATGAAATCCTATCAGGTCAGCAAAAGGCAAGCCAAAAGGATGATAAAGAGGGGTCTGGAGTTAAGAAGGTGCCTGTGGATGGAGTGTTATCCCCTGCCAAGGGAGATCAAAACGGAACTCCTCGTGTTTTTTTGTGTTTTGTTTTTTGTCTCTAATGATTGTAGTCTGTTGGAATATAAAAGGGGCTTGAATAGCCCAGCCAAGCAGAAAGAAGTCAGAGTGTTAATGCAGCAGCAGAGAATGACTTTGTTGGGTCGAGACTAAAGTGAAAAGTGTTAACTGCGAAAGGATAGCTAGGGCTCTAAACTCAGAGTGGAGTCTTGTGAAAAATTATGATTGGTCTACCAGGGGCAGAATTTGGGTGTTCTGGGACCCTAGAGTTTGGAAGGTAAATGTTCTGTCCAAGTCTGATCAGTTTATCTCTTGTTATGTTTCGACTGTTAATAATGAAGTTTATTTTAATGCTACCTTTGTTTATGGGGACAATGATCCTTCATTGAGGCGAGTTGTCTGGAGGGAATTAAGATCATGTGCAGCTATGATCAAAACAATGCTCCATGGCTGGTCCTAGGAGATTTCAACATTATTAAGAGCTCTGAAGACAAAGTCGGAGGCTCGGAAGATATTCCTAATGCTGTGGTGGATTTTAGGAACAGCCTCTCAAGTGCTGAGCTTGCGGATTTAAGATACTCAGGAATTCAAAATATAGCTCTGGAATAATGGTAGACAAGATGGTGGCTATATAGCCAGGAAGCTGGCTGGATAGGGCTATGGTCAACGATGGCTGGCTATGTAGATTTCCTTTCTCTGAAGCTAAATTGCTTCCGCAAGGTCTTTCGGACCATGCCTCTTGCATTGTGAGTGTGATGATTGAGCCTCCCAAGTCTGCTAAGCCATTTCCATTTTTTGAGTTTTGGGCTGATGACGATCAATTTCTGCCTTGATAGAATTTTGAATAGGAATGTTACTGGGGTGCCTATGTACAGAGTATGTAAAAAGCTGAAGTGGTTGAAGAATGAGCTGAAAGATTGAAACAGGAAAAAATATAGTGACATCACTAGCAGAGTCAGTAGTGCTAGAGAGACTTTGCAGAATCTGAAGACTAGGGTGGACTCCCATTGACATCAATAAGCCAAGTAAGACCCATGTGCTCGAAAGCTGTTCAAGTCAGTTAGGACTCCTATTAAGGCGAGACGGTTCGTATCGAAAAGCCTTAAGAAATGAAAACCTAGGGGGGTGAGAAGGTGACTCTCTTAATTCCACCTCCAAGCGGATCAATCCGATCAACAATCAATCTTGCTGCGTCCAGGTCAGTCTTTCTCTAAGGGAAATAAATGAAACATCTATAATGATGATAGCCTTTCCCATACGCTCCCTAGATAGACACTACTTGAATTGATGCAAGGTCACTGAAGTAGGAGTTTTACGCTCTTTGATGGGTTCAAAAGGTGTCCACTGTCTTTCACGTCGTTTAGTATTTATGTTATGTAGTCAACAAGTAAGAAGTAAATTCACAACCTATCACAAGAGGGGAAAGCCTTTTTATTGGAATTGGATTGACGTCTAGGCGTAGATCAGACTGATTGTGGTTAGTAGAATGCCGCGAAGAGATTCATTATTAATTCGTCGTATATATGCCTACTCAGTCCTATTTCGGCCATTAGGGCTCGAGAGACCTGGAAGGCGTCCTGTAGTAGTTTAATGGACGGACTTTTTAGTGTTGAGGAAAATCAAAGTGATGTTGAGGAGATTGAAGAAATAGTGGGATCCTTTAGTGGTGGGTGATCCGGCAAGGGTCTTTGTTCTCTTTCTTCATCACTAATTGATCTAGCCAATATATCTCCTATGAGTTCTTGTCTTGCTCTCGCCACATTCTTGCTCCTTCGTGCCATTCTCTTGCTGCTTTCGTTCATCGGAGCTTATTACTCTTTTAGCCTGCCTTGTGGAGGTCTCTCGGGTGTCTACGGTAGATCCGATCAGTCTCGTGATGAAGAGAATTTCCGATCTTCCACTAAGAAAGGTATCGTCACGACAACTCAATTTGTCCGGTAAACTACTCGGGGCTCCCCATGGTTTAGAAAAAGGGAGGGATCTTTTCTATTCATCCGGGGTCATTCATTATGAACTAAAAAGTGTAAGGCTGATTAGTGAGGTCTTAAAAACTTAATACAATGAATGATCCCATTTGTGCTTTCAGCAAGTAGGCGACGCGAATCTATGCTTTCTATATTTCAATCGCAATTGCTTGGATGCGTTTGAAAGCCTCAAGATGACTTGCAGAAAAAATGTTTTCTATTCTAGGTTTGTCTTGTGTCTCCGTAACAAATGGTCCATTTTTTGTCGGGCGAACGACGGGAATCGAACCCGCGCGTGGTGAATTCACAATCCACTGCCTTAATCCACTTGGCTACATCCGCCCCCTTAAGAGCACTGGTTTAAGTCTCTATCTACGATAAGATCCTTTCTTTCCTATTCCCGCTATCAAAGAGAAGCTTTTTCCTATACTATAGTTGCAAGTCTATTGTTGTGTTTCGGAATTAGGGGAAACAAAGCTTCAACAAGTAGAAGCTTCCTGGCAAAGCTTCAAAGGTTGGGCTGTTCACTTCATTGATTTGACTTCACTTTACTTAAGATTAAAGAAAGGGGCCGGGCGGGCAGTGAAGGCTCATTTAGTAGACAGCGAGCGAGCAGCAAGCACCTACTCCTATCAAAATGAGAAGCGAGCCTCTATCAGAGAAAGCCATTGCGCGCTAGCCTCTTGTATAGGGTTCCAAACCTGCGCACCCCTAAACTACAAGCTTTGAAGCTCCTACTTTGACTGAATTTATGGGATATTTAAAGAAGCCCCTTTCTACAAACCTTTCCATAATATAAGGGAAGCTCGAAGAGCTTTCTTCGCATGCTTAAGCGCACCCCCTTTCCATTAGATTAGTAAGGTTGTCGCTTTCTTTTTGTTCCTTTATTACTAAACTAATATAATAGGGGTAGGGAGGCGCTAACGAGCAATCAAACTAAAGCGCTAACGCTCCTTTACTAAGATTATAATATATATAAAGAGTTGGCCCTTCTTTCTCAAAGTCAACTTTCTCGTTTCTTGCTTTAGTTTTCAGGGCGCTAACGCGCCCTTCCTTCAGCTGGCTCCGCCCTATCTATTCATCTCTTTTTTCAAATGGATATTTAGGGATCTCTCTTATTCATAGATCTTGAAACCGGATCAATATCCATTTATCAATAGATCTATCTTTCGATAGAAAGATATAGATCTCTATCTGGATCTATCTCCATATCTAAATATGGAAGAACCAACACTTAAAGGGCGTAACCAACGTTCTCACCCTGTCCCCGACATTGTTCTCCGACGATGTCCCCTGGGCGAAAGGGGCCACCATTCTCTTTCTTTCTTCAATCGTTCCGATCAGGACAAGTGGGTTGATTCGTTTCCTCCTCCTATCTACGCAATTCTCTGTCTTCGTTCGTGATCATCTTGGGCGAAAAGTCGTTGTAGAGGAGCGGCTGTGAAACGGCGATTCCCCCTTTCCATTGAAGTAGGGAGGGCCTCCTTCCCCACCATTCCGGCCTATTATTGAAAGGGATTTTACCGATGCTGAAGGTAGCTTGCTTACCAAGCCACCCACTTGAGAAGCTAGTCGCCAGAAAGAAGCGACGAGGAAGCGAAGCTGTCTACGAAGCTTTGCTTCCCCCCCTGTAGTCGGAGTACTCGGCTTGTCGCTACTTTGATTCAAAAAGTAACCGATGGTTCCCGACTTTCTCCGGTTTCCGCAACCGTAACCATTTTTCATTTCTCATCCATAACCTTTTTTTTTTCAAAATACCGGTACGCTCTAAAAAAAAGTCAAGGATAAGCTTGCATTCTAGAAACGTTCCCGCCTCCTTCATTCCTACTGCCTCCTTCGGTGAGAAGTTCCCTTCCCTTTTCGAAAATGCCTGATGGGTCTGCTCAGCAAACGTACAAAGTGGACCGCTGTTTGGCTGACCCTCTTCTTACCATTCGGGTTGACCCAGAAGTACTGTAAGAAGGAATGGAACCACTGGAGAGTCGTCTGCAGTTCACACTTGGGCAAAGACGACTGACTTTGGAAGTGGAACACGCACCGATTTCCGCTATTCCGGGTTCTTTTTTTTCGTAGCGAAATCAAGGTTTATGATAAAGTCAGCGAAGTTTCTATGGTGTTCTACCTTTGCGTAGTCTCGGTCCACAGTGGAAGGCTCCGCACCTGAGCCTCGTTAGACTCAGCGGAAGTGTTAAGTGTAAGTGAAGAGAATAGAAGAGATGAAGTCCGTCCCTTAGCCTAGTCTATATCCACAGCTGACGCAACTCCGTACCGACGGCTTAACTACTACTTAATTAACGGCTAAGTGATTTCATAAGCTGAGCTTTCCTTAACCAGCTGACCTTACTTCGTAACCTCAGCCTCCCTTTCTTTTTAGTTTGACTAAGTGACTTCCTAACCTCAACGTACTTTCTTTCTTACTGTAGCATAGGGCTTCGCCACTTCAAACGGGCGCTTCGCCCTTTTTTTTAGAAAGAGCGGGGCCTTACTTATTCAGGGGGGATGAAAGAAAAAGAAAGGGATCCGGGGGCTTTATGATCGGAGAAAGGAAAGGGAAGGGGCGTGGTTGGTGTGTCACTGGGTCGGTGGGGGAACCCGTAGGAAGGGGGGACGACCCACCGAATTCACATCAGAAATCGCCAACATGAACACAAACGAAATCTTGAATTGCGTATAGAAAAGAAAACGAACCACTTCTATTCTCGGAGCTTAGGTATATGAAGAATGGCTTTTTGGTCCCTTTCGTCCAGTGGTTAGGACATCGTCTTTTCATGTCGAAGACACGGGTTCGATTCCCGTAAGGGATAGGTATTAATTCCCGGCCGCTTTCAGCCAGTGTTCATTGCTGAGTGATCGGTCGCTAACATTTGAATTTCTCTTATCAATCGAACCGAATATCATGAATATCCTTCGCCCGTTATATTTATTTGCTCTAGGATCCATCTTTTTTTTTGATCAAATATTCTTGCAGGATTAAACTTTTTATGCTAGTCGGGATTCAAGTCCTCAATCTAATCTTGCAACTTCGGCTAGACGCAGATCTGGCCTGGTCGATGGCGTATGTTTTGGGGGACTTCAGCGAGGCCCCGGTTCCCCTATTTCAGCCCTTTGTGGATGAAGCGATACGGGCCTGTCAACCCTGCCGGATCTGAACGCCACCCCGAGCCCGGAGCCCGAGCCCGAGGCCCCTGCACCGGCCGAGGAAGAACTCCTTATAAGGAACCGGGAGAAAGTGAAGGAGGACCTACGAATACTCCTACAATTGGGGTATGACAGGCAGGCGCGGCGTGCCTCAGCGGTTGAAAAAATAATAGGTGATCTTAATTTTGAAGGTGAAAGATCTGCACTTTCCTTTTACAACATAGGAGGGAGGACGAGTTTGGACCGCAGAAGCTCAAAGCGATGCTTGTGTAGCCCCTTAGTGAAAAGGTCAGCAGTTTGATCAGCAGAAGGAACAAACTGAACTCGATGGCTTCCAGAAAGAACAAGCTCGCGAATGAAGTGGTAGTCGAGCTCAATATGCTTGGTACGAGCATGAAAGACAGGGTTGGAAGCCATATATGTCGTACTGAGATTGTCACAATATAACGTGACAGGCGTAGACAGAGGCACGTGTAATTCCCGGAGAAGGTGCCTAATCCAAACAGTCTCAGCACAAACTTGAGCTAAGGATCGGTATTCAGACTCAGCACTAGAACGAGAAACAGTGGGTTGTTTCTTGGCACTCCAAGAAATGAGATTCGGGCCCAAGAACACGCAATAGCCAGAGGTTGAACGTCGCGTATCTGGACAACCCGCCCAATCAGCATCAGAGAAAGCATGTAGGACTAAACGTTGGACGGTCGAAAAACTAAACCAAGATCAAGAGTGCCTTTGAGGTAGCGCAAAATGCGTTTGACAGCAGCAAGATGAGTGGTGCGAGGGGCAGCCATGAACTGAGCAAGATGATGAACTGCAAAGGCGATATCGGGGCGAGTCAAAGTAAGATACTGAAGAGAGCCAACCAAGCGACGATACTCTGTAGAGTCCGGAAGAGGATCACCATCGAGTGCAGAAAGTTGAGTTTTGGCACTTAAGGGTGTACTGCAGGGACTCATCCATAGAGCTGCGACGCAGAAGATCAACAGTGTAACGAGCCTGTGAAAGGTGTAAACCAGAGCTAAAAGGAGATGCCTCCAGGCCAAGAAAGTAGTGAAGTGGGCCGAGGTCCTTTATCTCGAACTCTGCTCCAAGGGTGGATATAAAGGACGAAAGCAGTGATGGTATATTTCCTGTGAGCACAATATCATCGACGTATAGCAAAAGGACCATCATCTGAGAGGGAAAAAGAAACAGAAAATGGTCGGCACGACTCTGAACAAAACCATAACGGGTGAGAAATGAGCTAAATCGCTGAAACCATGCGCGAGGAGCCTGTTTGAGACCGTAGATGGCTTTCTGAAGCTGACAAACATGATGAGGTCGTTGAGGATCAATAAACCCAGGAGGCTGACTCATAAAAACTGTCTCCTGAAGAAGGAGGAAAGCATTCTTCACATCCAATTGCCGTAGAGGCCACCCATAAGAGACAGCCAAGCGGAGAACTGTACGGATAGTGGTAGGCTTAACCACAGGGCTGAAGGTCTCATCATAGTCCAAGCCCTGCTGCTGATGAAAACCCTTAGCCACAAGACGGGCTTTGTGCCGCTCAATCGTGCCATCTGCTAATCGCTTAACCTTTAAAACCCACTTGCAACCCACGGTGTTCTGATGGGGTGATGGAGGAACGAGGGTCCAAGTATGATTTTTAAGGAGAGCATTAAACTCATCAGCCATAGCAGCACGCCACTCAGGCAAGCGAACGGCTTGAGAGAAACAAGTAGGTTCATCACTGGAAGAGGAGAGCTGAGCAGCTAGAGCACGAGGTAAGGGATAACGCACAGTGCCATCAGTGCGAACCAATGGTCGATGTATCCCATCACGAAGACGAGTAACCATCGGATGGAGCTGCGCAGGAGAAGAAGAGTCTGGACCAGAAGATTGCCCATTAGGTGAGGGGTCCGCCGGTGTAGGTGGAGTACTGGGACCAGATGAAGGACCAGAAGTAGCTTGTGGCGAAGCAAGGTCAGATGCAGATATTGGCTGAGAATCAACACGTCAGCCTGAAGCAGTAGGTAAAGTGAATGAGGTCTGCCGAGAACATGGTCTCGTAGAATGTGGACATGTAGCTGCAGGTGGCAGAACTGGCACAATAGCAATGTCTGAATCGGCTGGAGAGCTGGAGGCATAATGGCGCGAGGCATACGGATATGTGGTCTCATCAAAGCGCACATGCCGAGAGACATATACCCGGCCAGTGACAGGATCCAAACACCTATAGCCCTTGTGCTGCGAACTGTACCCTAGAAACACACATTCAGTTGTTCTTGGCTTGTTAGTAACATAAGCACCTAAGTGAGGATAACATGCACAACCAAAGACACGAAGGTCACTGTAGCAAGGGATACGACCAAACAGACGAGAAAATGGAGAATCCCAATTGAGCACAGGAGTGGGCATACGATTAAGCAGATAAACTGAAGTAAGGACAGCTTCACCCCAATCCGGGTACAGATGAAGAGAGAAGAAGTGATCTAGCTGTATCAAGAATGTGCCGATGTTCAGGTTATGCAGCGTCAGCGTAAGTCTATGCATGTGGCTCGGTTTCTCTCTGGCTTGCCTTCGTCTTATGATCCTATTCTTGATCCTATTTTTTGTCCTAAGGGTCATGTGGAACCCGAAGCTATAGGTCGCATTATGATTTGAAGTCAAGGGCTCCGAGACTTCGCATAGTGAGGAAATGGTAGCGTGCAGGCAGAAAGCCAGATATAGTAAGAGGCGCACTCCTGGGGGCAGGAATAGGAAAGGTTTCGAAATCCTATGAAAGCCTATAGGGCAGGGGAATCAGAAAAGTTTCTCGCTCAATCCGATCTTTATTCAGTGCCAAGACCTTTATAAGATAAGCAATTAGTCAAATTCGATACATTCGATATCCTTCTTAAGCTTCAGAACGAAGATGGTGGGCTCACGTGGTCCCGTCTCTTGTAGCCGCCTTGTTCTCTGTTAGTTCATAAAGTGTCTGACACAGACGCAAAGTCATGACAACCAGACTAGACTAATAACGTTACAAGCAGCGCAAGGGAACGCTTTCCGCAAAGATGCTGTTAGTTAGTCCACTTCGACAAGAAAGTGGGGACGGGGAGTGAGTTAATAAAAAGGACTATTAAATCTTCGGGTTCCTGCTTCTTCGCTCGGTGACGAGGCAGTGATATCGTCGTATTCTTCCGGCTTGGATCAGTTGGATCCGGCTTGAACGCAAGCAACGGTTGGCTAGACTGCTCGATTGGAGGATTGGCTTAGCTTGTTGCGAACTACTGTTCTTCATTTGCCTTAGTTGTGTGTGGGGTCAACGGAGACATTTGCACTTACTGATCGTACGTACTCACCTTGCTCCTCAATCCGTACTTCACTCACTGACTCATTCATCAATAGTTGGAGCCGGGTAATGTTACGGCGAGGTAATAAAAACTGGTAGTTATTAGGTCCTCTCAAACGGCGAGGACTCACGTAGTACGACAAGACTTTACGAAATGAGGAAAAGAAGTTAGCGGATTCCCTAATAGCCCATGCCTTGCAAACGATTATTTGTAATTAGTTATTTGTAATTTTAAAAATGGCTGCTTTGCTGAAAAATTCAAACCGCCACGCCAAACAACGGGATCGTACTCACTCCTCACTAATGGATCGCCTGGAGTTCTTTCTCGCCAGGTGGAAAAGCGCGTACAGATTTCCTCCCCAAACCAAGGGCATTATCATTCCGAGCCTCATTAGCGTGCTCGTCTGCGAGCTATGCTGGTTCTGTAGAGTAAAGGCGCGCAACAACGAGAGAGAGAGGCGGGCTTGGCGACCGACCGCGTCACGGCTATTCCTTCTGTACTACAGGTCGGTGGAGGAACTGTAAGAAAACAATTTCAATCCGTGCTCTAACTCGACATATTCGTCTTAATCATATTTGAAATATTCGTTCTTCTAAATCTTTGACATCTTCAGCTTCATCTTTCTTCTCCAGTTGATGATGCATATTCATATTGAATTGACATTCTACTTTACTCTAATAGAATAGATCCGTAGACATAGGTCTGTTCCTTGGTGATAGCTGCTGGTATGCAAATAAGAGAAGGTCCAAAAGAATGATAAATCAGCAGTGACCAGATGAAATAGAGAAATATAACAAATGTGCTGTAGGGAGCACTTAAATCACACGAAGGTTAGCACGGCCGGGCAGTCAGTTTAGCGTTAGCGATGTCGAAGACGGACTCTTTGCACCAAGCCAACCGCTCTTTGAGGTTGTTTCTGAGCTATTTCTTAAGTGTGGGACTTCAGTCTGGCACTACGTCCTAACCCAATATAGCTTACTCTTCGCCTAAGAACACGGACCACAGAAAGAACTACTTGAATGGAAACTAATCGTTCTGACTAGAAGCTTCAACTTGAACATTGCCAAATAGGTAGCCCCCACACGTAATAGAACTTGGATTTCGTTCTTCGAACTTACCTGCATTAACCAACTTAGATAGTAATTCCTTCTTTGACATTACGTGTACTTCTCGAAAGACGATGAAAGGGCAAGCTATAGTGAATCTACTGGCCGAGTACCCGGTCGAGTCCTCGACTGACCTATTTTGGTAGAGCTGTTCGACTAAA